CAAAGTCATCGGTTAATAGCTATTTTGCTTCAATTTCTTCTTTACAAATTCAAAGTTGAAGATTTAGTTACGATTCGAAATCTACTTTCTATCTTCATCCATGGATCCTTTACCCATACTTATTCAATTGGAAGTATTAATCCAACTCAAAAATTATGTTTCGCAATTTCATAATCCAATTTATTTTTTCGAATTGACCTTTGGATACAAATCACGAGAATGCATAGTTTTCCTCGAATCGGCCATTGAGAGGTGAAGGATTAAATCCTTTTAAGAAATAAAGTTTGTGATCGGAATATGAATTAAACCGAAAGACCCTTTAACTATTAAGGGGGGTTAATAGAACGAATCACACTTTTACCACTAAACTATACCCGCTCCAATGTTATTATTGGATAATAACGGATCTTTTGTCGAACAGGGGAATTGGGTGTAATCGAGATAGGATCATAAAAGAATCATGAAAATGCGAGTGTGCGCTTTTTTCGTGGGGAGTTAATGCGATTAGGAAAAGAGGATTCATTTAAATAACTAAATAAATAAGAAGTTCTATCTTTTACTGGAGGAATTTTGATAGATACGGCTCGATAAAAACACCGAAATCATAACATAAAAATGGATTGTGTAAGAATCCATAGTTTCTTTTTTTTTTTTATTCCAGTAAAGGTTAAAAGTAAAGTAGTTAAAAAAAAAAAAAGTAAGAAAGAATAATAAGAAATGACACTTTCTTGTTTCTTTAATAGCAAGTTTTTTTGTTTTCAAATCAGATAAATCGTTTTATCTATGATTTATGATTCGTTGGAACAAAAAAAGGCCCGGCTAGGTACTGACCTAACCCGGCCATGGGGAAAAAAAGGGCCTTCTCAAATAAAAGAAAAGAAGTCTTCTTTATTTTCTTTTATTTTTCTTTATATTGGACCTTTCCAGCCCTGACTTTATCGAAAAGGAATTGCTGAAAAAAGTTCTATAATATCTATATTATTTATATATCTATATAGAATAATAAAGATAAAGAGAGAGAAAGAAAGACTTTTTTGAATCCTTACTTTACGTGTAATGTAACATAATAATTATCTTTTTTTTTTTTTAATTGGGAGAGATGGCTGAGTGGACTAAAGCGGCGGATTGCTAATCCGTTGTACGAGTTATTTGTACCGAGGGTTCGAATCCCTCTCTTTCCGTTTCCTTTGATGACTTGATATTTGATTTATCTTTAAAATTTTTCAAATCTCTTTATTTTTTCGTAGTGAAACGTGTGAAATAGATAAAATCCTAAGAAATTTTGAAAATCAAGCAAGGAAAACGCAAAAACCTTTTTATTCTTCACGTCCCGGATTACGTCCTGGATCATTAGATAGGAATCCAAAGATGAAGAGAGAAACAAAGAATATCACTACTGTGTAAACAAAAAGTTTAAGAGTAAGCATTACACAATCTCCAAGATCCGTTTTTGAAAAAAAAAAAAAAAAGAGAGAGAATAGATCGTCTATTTTTATACCACATATCCTATTTTGATAATATCCTATTTTATTTTAATACCAAGAAAGAAAGTGTTTTCTAGAAATATAAAAAATTTCCAGAAATTCAAAAATGAATTTTTCATAAGAGTCTTTCATTACTAAAAATTGATTTCATAACCAGAATTAGATTCGATATTCTATTCTGGAGCATCCTATTAGTGTCTTTCACTGAAAAAGAAAAAGGGTCAGAATAGGAAAATGGGGCGATTCGGATTTATCATGTCTACCCAAGAATTTCAATATTTGAGTTCAGGGTTCATATTGTAAGACAAGGCTTATCCGATCTTATCAATTGTTAGAATTTCTGGAAGAAATCATAAATTTTCTAGGATAGTAAGTACTCAAGACCTTATCGAAAACTTACGGCAGCTTGCCAAACGAAGGCTAAGAGAAAAAAAAGCACAGGTATGACTGGCATAACATCTACAATTGGATTCAAAAAAGCATAGGCCTCGGGCAATTTGGCGAATAAAAAACTATTCGAATAAAAGGCAGAATTAATACAGATACAGATCAAAGTAAAGATATTAAGCATAAGCATAACAGCCATTTTTTTCTTGGAGATAATTGTATTTTGATTAAGTTATTGATATAAGTAAAAACGAAGAAAGTAAAGTAGACAAAAAATCCTTCTTTTTGTTTGAATTTACCTAATCAAAAATTCTCCCATTTTCAAGGGAAAATAGAAGATATTATACTTTCATGAAATATCTTAATTGAATTCTATCTAATGATCAATAAATGGAATGATCAATAAATTCAATTGAATTTTATTTAATTCTATATTTATACGTGTCAAAATCCTAGTAAATATCTAAGAAAATATCTAATATATTCTATAAAGAAAATATTTGGATTGGAATTGACGACCAATCAATACCAACATTATTCTTTATTAGCGTCGAATAGAAATTTGAATGGGGCGTGGCCAAGTGGTAAGGCAACGGGTTTTGGTCCTGTTATTCGGAGGTTCGAATCCT